AAAATAAAATGTAAGCATGATAATTTACTGAAAATTACTTAATGGACATGGTATATAGATAAGTTACCCGATTAGAAAATATTGTGTACCAATTTCTGCTCTGAGATTTATATATACCCGGAATTGCTCTTATAATTGAAATTACAAAGTCATTTTTTTTTTCAATAAAAAAACCAATACTGATTGTCTCCATTTTGATTTTCTTATATCATTAAGGAGGCGCAATTGTGGATTCGAATTTACGAATCATTCATGAATTAATAGTTAACGGTTCCAGTTTGTTCTCAATTTTTTCTTTTGTGACTGAAAAATCCAAATTTTGTTTTTCGCTAGAACAAAGTAAGGGCATTTTTTAGAGACTTTGTAGTTTTAAGATACTATACAATCAATCGAAAGGGTGGATCCAACCTAAACAAAAAGGATTTTTTTTAGAAAAGTGAATTAAGGAAAACGGGATTAAGATTCAAAATACAAGTTCAATAAAAAAGAAGGCAAGGTTTTTTTCATAGATTTTGATTTTGTATCATTTTGGCGGCATGGCCGAGCGGTAAGGCGGGGGACTGCAAATCCTTTTTCCCCAGTTCAAATCCGGGTGTCGCCTAATCACCAAAAGACTCAACATAGCTTCTTCTGTTATTTAACTTAATTTAATTATTTAAGTTAATGAAGGGCCGCAAAATAAAGAATCTATTTTTCTTTTTTCTACATACTAGTAGCATTTCTTTGATACTTACAAGAGGATCATCACATATTTTACTTGTGCTTAATCTTTTCTAATTATACTAGAAATCTTATTAGACCCTCTTATATTTATAACTTATAAGAGGATTTATTGAATTGTTTCATCAACGATGTTAGGTCAGAATTACTTTTTGACTCTGCGCCAGTGATTCCACTATTATTTATTAGTGAACAATAATTCAAAAATTCCGTCATAGAGATAGGGGACATAATTCACATGGATATAGTAAATCTCGCTTGGGCTGCTTTAATGGTAGTCTTTACATTTTCCCTTTCACTCGTAGTATGGGGAAGAAGTGGACTCTAGAAGTACTACTAATTCGAATTTAATTGACTTTAGGAATTAAACTCTATCAATTTTTTTTTCTAAATCGTTCAGTTCCGAAAAGCTTTGTTTAGTTGAAATTTCAATATTTCAACACTATTTCAATTTAAAATTCAATTTTTAAATTGAAATAGAAAAAATTCAGATTTAAAAATTCTCTTGGGGTTTTCATTTAGTGTAATAATCTAGTTTAGGAATAATATTATAGTACTCTTTCAATCAAACAAATATTTCAATTATTTCCGTGTTCGCATTTCGAAAATAAAAAAAAAAACAAAGTAAAAGAAATACAAATGTTACTAAATTCAATTTAGTACAATTGAATTCTTGTTTCTATTTCGATGAACCGACTCTTACAAAAATTAGATATGGGCCGGGGCCGTGAGGAAGAGTCACATTTTTTTTTTATTTTACTTTTTTTATTTATTATTATTCTATTATTCAAACAGTTCGGAATCAACACAGACATAGTAGTTGTCTAACGAGATAACTCAAATATTGCCCACTTCCTGTTTATTTTAATATTAATAGTCAATTTTTGAAAATTTTATTTATTTTATGTTGTGCTTATTTTATTGAATTCACTGTTCAAACGTTAAAAATCAACGAAGTTTACTAATCCTTACCCCCCCCCTTTTTTTAATCCCACAAAGTTCCCATGGATCATCTGTCAACTAATCGATCAATGACTTTTTCGTCGGAATGCTAATAAAAAGATTACTTTATTTTTGTTTATTATACCCATTGAGAAGTTTATTGATTCTTTTTATCGAGATTCGTATTGAAACTAATCAGCAATTCAGGAATTAGAATCGTACAAGGTGCTTTTCGATCATTTTAAATTGATTGAAATCAACACAAATTAAATACAAGACAGATGGATAAAGCAAATAAATAGAATTGGGAGGGGACGCTATAATACATTATGACACCATATACATTATTATATCGATAGAATAGATAGGAATATGGCGGTACTATTGTAGATTGATCTCTATTAATCTATTAAATTAATCTGGATTACAATCCACCCTTATACAATACACTAATAGTATGGTAGAAAGATTCGGATATCTCTTTCTACCATACTATCGTATTTCATCGAATACGGCAAATTCTAACCTGTCCATTTCATTTAAGACACAAAATTGGAATACCCATTCTTCTCCAATTAATGATAAGAAGGAAAAAGTCAAGTTTAATTCAAATTAATCGCCTTGGCTGACTGTTTTTACGTATATTATAAGTAAAAAAGCAGTAGGAACTAGAATAAACAGTGCAGTAGCAATAAATGCGAGAATATTTACTTCCATAATCTCATTGTTTCATTTTTCTTTAATTCGCAATAACTCGAATTTGCAATAACTCGGGAGGTAATCCCATAGAGATAATAAATCTTTCGCTTCTAAATTCAATGGTATGAATTACATCTCG